TGAAGTACTATTTCTGCATCCCCTTGACCAAACCCACCCACATTAGGATTACTCGTTAATGGCTGATCAAGTTTGATAGATTCGCCCTCTGAAACAAGAAGTTCTGGTCCTGGGGGGATAATATCAACCACTTGACGTCCATCCGACGCATCCGTTATGGTTATTTCGTACCCTCCTTTTTCTTTTCGTATGATTTTACTTATTATACCAGCCGCTGTAGCGTTATAAACTGTATTGTTACTCTTGCTCCCGTCGGGATAAATCTGACCCCTTCCTCTGTTCCCACCTACATATATGGGGTATTTTAAGAAGTGAACATCTTTATTAGTAGCAGGGTCCGGGGAGAGAATAGGAAAGGTAATTTCACTATATTTCTGACCCGGAACAGGACCTATAACAAGAATATTTTTTTTAGTGGGGCGGTAGCTTTGAAAAGACAGATTGCCTATCTTTTCTTTCATCTCGGGCGAAATACGATCAGGGGGGGCTAATTCAAACCCCTCGGGTAAAATAAGAACAGCTCCCACATTCAACCCCCCTTTTTTACCATTAGCAAGAACTTGTTTTACTTGCATATCATAAGGAATTCGAACAACTGCTTCAAATACAGTATCAGGAAGTACCGCTTGTGGAACCTCAATATCCACGGGCTTATTAGCTAAATGGCAATTAGCACATACAATACGTCCGGTCGCTTCTCGTGGATTTTCATAACCCTGCTGCGCAAAAATGGGATATGCATTTGAAATGGATGTCCGAGTTATGATATATATCATCAGCGATACGGAAATAGATCGAGTAATCTCTTTCTTTATCCAAAAAAGGGTATTTTTAGTTTGCATGGTCCAATCATTGATCCCAAAAATTTTACAATAAAATTAGGTAGGTCGCTTGTATCGTTCCCTATCCACAATTCTGCTATTTACTGAAATAATTTTACTGGAATATAGGAGTAGGGGAAATCCCCGTATGGATAGAAAGAAGGGAGTAAGTACGTCTTTAAATGCTTTGCTTATGTACAAAATAACAAATATTCGAGTTGGATCAGTCATTCATTGAATGATAAATCACTACAAGTGATGGCGATACACGATTTAAATAACGAAAGATCCAATATTTTAAAATTGTATCTAGAATGACTGGAAAAGTGGAAACAAGACCAGATATAATTTGATCATTATGAGCAAATCCAAAATCTTTGTAGACATAGCCAATCATTAGTTCCCAACCATGGGGCGAATGGAATCCGATACATAAATCAGTTAATAAAAGAATAGAAAAAGCTTTTATTGTGTCACTTAAGTTATATAGGAATTCTTGAACCCAAGAGTTCAGAATAACAAGTTCTTCATTAGCCAGAATAGAATAACCACTTAAAATAATGAAACAGATTATATTTGTCGATAAGTGCAAAACCGTATGGATATGCTCCTCATTGCGCATTTTGATCAATTGGATCGTTTCTTTATGGATTCCTAGACGAGGCGTTTGTAGATGTGTTTCCGGGTATTCTTTTATCATTTCGTCCAACAGTAAGAGTTCTTCTAACTCTATGAATTTTTCTAGAATACTTTTTTCTTGAATATCAGTCAAAAAGGTTTCGGATTGTCTAATATTCCACCAATTAGTAATCCAAGATTCGAGACTTTTATTAAATAATAAAGAGATCCACCAGGGCAAAAATACTATAGATGTAAGATAGAGAAAAGGAAGAAATGATTTCGTTTTTGCCATTTTTTCACCTGTGAATTGGAATTGTTAATGAAAACACCTCATTCGTCGAATCTATGTGATCGAATATTTCTATCAACCATAAGTTCTATTATAAGGAATTGAACCTATGAATCTATTCCCTATTTTTTTTGTGATTCAGTGGTTAGGCCTTGAATCTCGAAAGAATACAGAAATAGAATGAGAGCCCACTTTGTTTGAATTCGAATGAAGAAATAATAAAAAAATCTTGTTTCCAGATACTTCAATTGATCAAATTCGAAGTCTCTTTTGATGAATCTCTGAAAGAATCACTTCAATTCAAGTAATGAATATTAATTATTCAAATTTCAAACCAAAGGAACTTCCCTTTTCCTGTCTATCAAAGAAAGGTTTCAAAAAAATTTCGCCGGCTACACTCACAGTCATAGTCCAGGAAAAAAATGGAGAGAGATTTCTATTTATGAAGAATATTGTGTCAAAAATGAGCGGCAAAAAAAGACAGAAAAGTTATCCTTAGAAGAGATCCAATTCTTTGATCATTAATAAACACAAAAGAAAGGATAAAAAAAAAGAAAGGAGAGATAATTTACAGGACATTATCCATCTGTATCTAACGTGTCAATTCATATTGAAAATAAAAATTGAAAAAAAAAGAGAAATTCTTTATTCCAAAATCTTTTGCTATACGAGATGAATCTATTCTTTTGGTTTGTTACTTGTTTTTTACTGAATTGAGTTGGATGTATTTCCATACACATAAAAAAAAAACTTTTTGTGGACATGGACAAAAAAAGTTTCGTTTTATGGATGTTCTGTATACGTCTATTTTGGTTTGAATGAACGTTCTAAAAAAAACTAAAAACTTTTGAGTTCTTGAATTTTTTCCTTGCCGCGGATAAAGAAGTTATTCTTTTCAGTTCATTTCAAAATACTTCAATTGGCACGCGCAAGAAATAGGCTAATTCAGAAGCTTTTTGCTCAATTTCTCGCGGAGTCAAATTCTCATCAGTACGCGTCAAAGGAATGGCCCCCTGTCCTTTGATTTCCATATAAAGGACACGACGAGCATAAATACCCTCTTTAACTTCTATTCTGATAGACTGAATATCTTTCATACGGAATCGTAGGAAGATGCGACGATTTTTTCCAGGAAATCCCCAACGAAAAATACAGACTATTCCTTCTTTTCTATCGAACCGATCATAGCCACTACCTACATTCCACGAAATTGTGCACCACAAATAGGAACTAATAAAGAGACCTGCGATCCCGTAGAAAGACATCACGATCCCTTGTGGAAAAAAAATTATTTGCTGAGACGGAACTAAAGATATCAAATTCTTACCGAGATAACTTGAAGCTCCAACCAATACGAATCCTAATGAACCTAAAAAAAGAATAAAGGCCCAGCAGAAATTACTTATTTTTCGAGACCCCACTATAAGTTCTATCCATATATGTTCTGATCGCCAACTCATACTAGATCCGGTTGCATTTTATTGGAATTGAGAAAAAAATTCAAATTTACTTTTTTTTATTTCCGAAGTAACTCTCATCAACTAGCGCTATTCTGTTCTGATGTAACCCTTTAGGAGTAATTCATCTAATTGGTTAGGTCCAAAATAATAGAATCCCCCTTTTATGATCTCCTATAAATATCTACATACATATAGATACGTTGACTTCACATTTAAAACATTCGCCTGGATTCCGATCTATTTGAAATTAGCTATAAGTCATTTACTCATCTATTTACGCATACATAAGAGCTCTTTTATTTATTTTATGTTCAGGGGAAGCTGAACGTTATACCATATTTTATTAAATAGATATTATCTAAGTGTTGAAAAAAATAGATGAGATTTGGACCCTAAAAAATCTTGTTTTTTTGAACATGAAGAGATAAAGAAGCCATTGCAATTGCCGGAAATACTAGGCCCACTAAAGGCACAAAAATAGAGGGTAAGTTTAAGTCGTTGAGAGTTGTCATAGAGTGGGTACCTCGATTTAATATTTGTACCTGTTATAAAGATAACATTAGAATTCGTATATAATTATACTAAGTATATCTAAGTGAGTATATATAATATACTAAGTGCAAGGAATGTATAATTTAATAAATGTGACTTATTCGTCTTTCTACACGAAAGATATAAATATATGTATGATAATTCATTCTTGTCTTTTAAATTGAATTTAATTAGAATTTTTAATTACTAAATTCTTTAGTAAAAATTCCTGAAAGATTCGTTCGAATTAAAGGGATTCTTGGGAGATAGAGTAGAAAGATACTCTATATCTCTATTTAAATTTTCTATATTTGAATTATATATACATAGGCAACCCAGCAAGAAGGATGAAATTCAGTTTATTTTCCTTTGCCTAATTTGAATTTATCAAAAGGAAGAATTTTCTTTTTTTATCTTGTTAATAGAGGTTTACTGAATAGTAATCGGGAATATCGGTATAAAAAAAAAAAAAGAATTATCCGTATGATTCTTTATACAATTTCAAATTCAATCTTATGTCACGAAAGAAAAAAAAATACATTCGAAGAATGTTGATTTTGATTCGGACAAACTAACTATTTCTCGCTACAAATCAAATAATTTAACTAAATTAACTAATTTAACTTAAGGACCTACTTAATTGAATTTGAATTCAAAGGAAAAAAAGCGTGAAGTTTAAATAACTCACTCAGAACACCCTTTAAAGGATTACGTGGTACGATTGGATCGAATAAGCCCTTATGGAATAAATATTCAGCCGCTTGTGAACCTTCCGGTACTGTCTTATTCAATGTTTGTTCAATTACTCTTTTCCCAGCAAATGCAATGTATGCATTAGGTTCGGAAATAATGATATCCCCCAACATCCCAAAACTAGCCGTCACCCCACCAGTAGTAGGAGATGTAAGGATTGATATATAGAATAACTTTTTATTTGCTTGATAATCATATAAAGCAGCAGAAATTTTCGCCATTTGCATCAAGCTCAAACTTCCTTCTTGCATACGTGCTCCTCCGGAAGCACACACTATAATAAGAGGTAAAAATTTATTGGTAGCATACTCAATCAAACGCGTGATTTTCTCGCCTACTACGGATCCCATGCTACCCCCCATAAACTGAAAATCCATAACGCCAATAGCTACGGGAATACCATTTAGGCGACCGGTGCCTGTTTGAACAGCCTCGGTTAATCCTGTCTTTATTTGATAAGAATCAATACGATCTTTATAAGGTTCTTCCTCCGAATGAAATCCAATAGGATCCAGAGAAACCATG